TATTCCAACAGCTTTATTTTATATAAAATTATGATTCCTAATTACTGTGGTATGGGTACGTAAAAGAAAAATCTTGTGGAAAGAGAAAAAAAAAAAAAAATTATACTGCGTATCAATTTGTAATATGTGAATAACAAAATACGGATTAAGGCCCTTAGATCTATTTCCTTCGTCGAAAAAGGGACAGAATTGTCTAAACCCCTTTTCTTGTTATGTTCGTTAGGTTCAAGTCTGACGAGAATAATATTCTACGACTAACAACTCATTTATTTTTAAACCGATCCATTTACTATCTATTATTTGATTTACTAAGCCTTTATATTGGAATGAGTCAATAGTCAAATGGTTTGGTACTCCTTCCTGAGGAGATGAAGCAATATAATTTTGAATCAGAGCTTTTGATCTTTGTTTATCCTTCGTAGTAATAATATCTCGGGGTTTGCAACGATAACTTGGTATATCCACTATATGACCATTAACTAAAATATGTCTATGGTTAACTAATTGCCTGGCTCCGGGAATGGTCGAAGCCATACCCAATCGAAAAAGGATATTATCCAACCGCATCTCAAGTAGTTGTAGTAAAACCTGGCCTGTTGACCCTTTGGCTTTTCCAGCGATATGCACATATCTAAGTAATTGTCGCTCTGTCAGACCATAATGAAAACGCAATTTCTGTTTTTCTTCTAAACGAATACGATATTGCGATCTTTTCCCGGAGCGCAATGGGTTTTTAAGATCACTTCCGGATCTAGGTCTTTTACTAGTTAATCCCGGTAAAGCCCCCAGACGGCGTATTTTTTTGAAACGAGGTCCTCGGTAACGAGACATAAAGTAAAGACTCCTTTTTATTTTATTGAAATTTCATTCATTTTACAGAAGAAATCAAAATTAAGACTGAACTAAACAATAAACAAAGCAAAGCGAAATCTATATAGAATGAAATGTATTGTGTTAATATCCAGATTTTTTGTTATATATATATATATATATATATAGAAAGAAGATTAAGAGAAAGAAGATTAAGGCTCTGTTTTATGATTTATTATATATATAAAATATAAATCTAATTGGATCTAATCAACTTTTTTTTAGAATTACCACGACATAATAGATTAGTGACTCAACATTTGTAGAAATGGAGAGGAGAGATTCTCAATTATGGAAAAATAGATAGAGAAAAAAGCCGGCTATCGGACTCGAACCGATGACCATCGCATTACAAATGCGATGCTCTAACCTCTGAGCTAAGCGGGCTCACATAACAGAAATAACGCATAGGAATTCAAGAGACTACCGGATCCCCGCTATTAGCTGTAAAGTTCGTATGAACTATATATATATTTAATATAAACTATATATTATATATTCTAGTTCATAATTCTATCCATAACATAATATAATTAATAAAAAAATATAAAATGAATATGCAAATTAATATTAATTAATAATATATTTAATAAATAAATAGAATAATCTGACTAAATAGAATTCTATTCTAATAATGTAACAGATCTAATAATGTAACAGAAATAAAATATTTGACTAATTTCAATTTTATTATTATACATAATAATTCTTGATGATATACATTTACATTGCTGTTATTTTTATATTTAGCATATTTTGAATTTACATTATTTATCTTAATTATTATTTATCTTAATTTAATATATATATATTAAATATATATTTTTTACATTCCATTATATAATAAACTATAATAAATTCGAAATATAAAAAAAGAAATTTTTTATAATATAATAATAAGACATTGAAAATACCAAAAAATTGGAATTCCTTTTTTAGATTTGAGAATAGTTATAGTTATAACAAATAAGGTTAATTATATTCATATTATAGCGGATCAGTCCTAAGAAAAGTATAAAATAAGGATAAAGATACAACAATAAAAATGATAATCAGACATTCCTCTGATTTCGTTCGAAAAAGGATGAAGATAGGACAAAAAAACAATAAGGAATAATATCGACCCTTCCAGTATTCCAAAGCACACTCTAAAAATAAAAGGGGAGGGGGACGTATATATATGTGGTATATACCTCTCTATATTGAATTGTGGATACATCAATGATAGAATCATTTCTGATTGAAACAAAGATGATTCATACAATAGAGGTGGAACGAGAGGGGATAGCCAAAAAAATAAAATAGGCATACAAAATTTTTGAATATAGGAATCATTATATAATGAACTCAATGGTTCCAAGATAAATGAAAAAGTTGGGTAAAATTACAACTGGATCCTTGTCTAAAAGTCTAAAAGGGGGATATGGCGAAATTGGTAGACGCTACGGACTTGATTGGATTGAGCCTTAGTATGGAAACCTGCTAAGTGAAAACTTCCAAATTCAGAGAAACCCTGGAACTAAAAATGGGCAATCCTGAGCCAAATCTTTATTTTTTGAAAAACAAGGGTTTAAAAAAGAGAATAAAAAAGGATAGGTGCAGAGACTCAATGGAAGCTGTTCTAACGAAT